AGCAATGAAAAAGGCTATAGAATTAACTGAACAAGCAGATACAAAAGGAATTCAAGTGCAAATTGCAGGACGTATCGACGGAAAAGAAATTGCGCGTGTTGAATGGATCAGAGAGGGTAGGGTTCCACTACAAACCATTCGAGCTAAAATTGATTATTGTTCCTATACAGTTCGAACGATCTATGGGGTATTAGGCATCAAAATTTGGATATTTATAGACGGGGAATAATAAACCTTTATTCCCTTTGCATTCTATCCGGCGATGGAACAAAAAATGAGAAATTCGTTTCTTCTTTTTCTTTTGTGTTCAATAAAAAAAATGAACAATTATAATTCTATAGGGTTGAATAAAAATTCAATTAATATTTTGATAAAATTGCTATGCTTAGTGTGTGACTCGTTGGTTTTTTGAGGGTTAGTATAAAAAACCAGCCCCACGGTATAAACAAATAGTAATAACCAACTCATCACTTCGTATTATCTGGATCCAAAGAATCAGTCAAGATATGATATATTGTTCATATTGTTGTAGCAACTGAAATCTTTTTTTATTATTTATTAATAAAAATATGCTTCTAAGTTGTCAATCGAAATAAAAAAGAAAGGGTATGGATAAATGGAAGGATGAGAGAAAGAAAGAAAAAGAATATTGATGATATAGAATTCCAATATGTAAGGTCTATGAGTCATCTCAGAAAAAAGCTGTGTAATAAAGCATCAATACGGATTCATCATTAACATTAAATGGATCTGCTCATCGAACAAAAAATAAAGAGCTTCGAGCCAATAAAGGCTAAGAATATTGACTCAAGAACTAATAGCTCCATTGTAGAATTCAGACCTAACCATTAAGTAAGAAGCGATGGGAACGATGGAACCTGTGAATTCAAAAGATTCTAGTGAAAATGAATTCGAATGATTCATGGATCGGGATGGCGGAACCGACCAGAGACCAATTCATCTATATCGGAAAAGTTATAAACTAATGATAGAACTGAAATAGAAATTGAAAGAGTAAATATTCGCCCGCGAACACTTTATTTTCTTGGATTGCTAAATTTGGGTCAACCCAATATGATAAAGAGTAAAACAAAAGAAAGATTCGTTTTAACATTCTAAAATAGATAAATATAAGAAAAAAATAGTTATGTTATTTAATATATTTAGTTATCTATACAAACAAGATATACAAATTCATAATAGATTTTATCTAGATTAAATGAAATCCATGATTCATTATATTACTTATTAAATACATGTATATCTTGATTCAAATTATATTCTATCTGAATTGAATTCAAAATGTTTAATTTGAATTCATTTTATTCGCGAGGAGCTGGATGAGAAGAAACTCTCACGTCCAGTTCTGTAGTAGAGATGGAATTCAAAACAAACCATCAACTATAACCCCAAAAGAACCAGATTCCGTAAACAACATAGAGGAAGAATGAAGGGAATATCTTATCGAGGTAATGATATTTGTTTTGGTAAATACGCTCTTCAGGCACTTGAACCCGCTTGGATCACATCTAGACAAATAGAAGCAGGTCGACGAGCAATGACACGAAATGCACGTCGCGGTGGAAAAATATGGGTCCGTATATTTCCAGATAAACCAGTTACAGTAAGACCCGCAGAAACACGTATGGGTTCAGGTAAAGGCTCTCCCGAATATTGGGTAGCTGTTGTTAAACCAGGTCGAATACTTTATGAAATGGGTGGAGTAACAGAAAATATAGCCAGAAGGGCTATTTCAATAGCAGCGTCCAAAATGCCTATACGAGCTCAATTCATCATTTCGGGATAAATTAAAGAAATAGGCCTTGAGTAAAAAAAAAAAAATAGCGGGTGCGGGTTTCTTTTTTTGGACAAACAATATTTCTTTTTTTCTTCGACCTTTGTATTTATTGTAAAAAACAGATAAAAAAAATGATATGATTCAACCTCAGACCCATTTGAATGTAGCAGATAACAGCGGGGCTCGAGAATTGATGTGTATTCGAATCATAGGAGCTAGCAATCGTCGATATGCTCATATTGGTGACGTTATTGTTGCTGTGATCAAAGACGCAGTTCCAAACATGCCTATAGAAAGATCAGAAGTGGTCAGAGCTGTAATTGTCCGTACTTGTAAAGAACTTAAACGTGACAACGGTATGATAATACGATATGATGACAATGCTGCAGTTGTGATTGATCAAGAAGGAAATCCAAAAGGAACGCGAGTTTTTGGTGCGATTGCCCGAGAATTGAGACAGTTCAATTTTACTAAAATAGTTTCATTAGCTCCCGAGGTATTATAAAATGAGAGCACGATATGGTTATAGTAGGGTATTTAAAAGAAATAGATTAAGATTCATTTAGTAGATTTTGTCTCACGTATATACCTTTCAAAATTAATATTCATAAACAAATACGTAAAAAAAAAAAGAAAAACATGTTGATTATATCCAAATTTGGAGGCACCAATAATTTTAATTAATCATGGGTAGTGATACTA